TTAAATTGAGGTGATTGGATTTGCACCAATGGAAACCATAAATTTCATACACAATAGAATGGATAGATTTTTTTTTATACTGAATTGAACGGACTTCTTTTTCTATTCTATCCTATTCCCCGGTACTGATCATTGATACTAGAAAAGGTTTTCTTTCTTTTATCCCAGCTCATGATCTGAACGAGTCGCACATACACCCTAGTACATGTTCCTCGACGCTGAGGGCATCCCCGAAGCGCGGGGGATTTTGTGACATTTCTGATTGGCTGTCTTGTATTTCTAATAAGTTGTTTAATAGTTGGCATGTTGAATCATATCATATAAATAATGGGCTGGTTTAGATCGATCCTAACCTGATGATTTTTAATTACTTCTATTTAATTTTCTAGTAAATTCTAAATTCAGCAAAAATATAAAATAGGAAATCGAGAATTTGCGCGAAAAAATCCGGGCTTTTCACTCAACCACCGCTACAACATCAACAATTCCATAAGCTTGGGCTTCTGTTGCTGACATAAAAACATCTCTTTCCATGTCTTCCGAGACAACCCATAAGGGTTTGTCCGTTCTTTGTACATAAACCCTTGTGAGGGTTTCACGCAGTTTTAGCAGCTCTTCCGCTTCCAGGATAAATTCTCCCGTTTGTGCCTCATAAAAAGAACTAGCAGGTTGATGAATCATTACCCTGATGGTATAACAAAAGAGGGGTTCCTCTATTTTGCATGATGAATAGAAAAGAAAGATAAAGAATAAAAATAAAAAAGATAGAATTGAACAACCACAACCGTACGGGCATCTTTTATGCATTGCATACGGCTCTATAATAAAATTGACCTTTACCTTCCATCAACGAAAAAAATAGGATCTATCAGACCCAGATCGGTAAATGATCAAATTACCACCCTTCCTTTCGTAGGAGTTCAAAAATACTATGATGGTTCCGTTGCTTTATATATATTTACTTTATATATATTTATTATTAAGATTATTTGGTTTGTCTGTGTTTCAGCAATCCCAAAGTTGCTTTTTGTAAAATTAAGGAAAAAAATAATCTTTTTTTTATTTCGAACTCTTTCAGAATACAACTAAGCCCCCGGTGTGAAAATAAAAAAGTTTGTGACGCTGAACTGGAATCTCCAATATAAAAGAAATACCTTTTATCTCATACTACTCTCTCGATACATAATCAAATGTTTTGAAAAAACAATAAAAATTGTTTTATTTTGATATCGAATTCAAAGTGCCATGCTATTATTACTTAATATTAATATGGCGAAGGCATAGTCTTATTTTTTTCTCTCAAATAAAAACCTCATTGGCGCCGAGCGTGAGGGAATGCTAGACGTTTGGTAATTTCTCCTCCGGCCAAGATAAAAGATCCCATTGAAGCGGCTAATCCCATGCATATTGTCTGTACATCTGGTCGCACAAATTGCATTGTATCATAAATAGCCACTCCAGGGATAACCCATCCGCCGGGAGAGTTTATAAACAAATAGAGATCTTTGGTATCATTCTCTATACTGAGATATACCATAAGACCAATAAGTTGGTTCGAGATCTCGCTATCAACCTCTTGTCCTAAAAAAAGTAATCTTTCTCGATAAAGTCGGTTGATTAGGGTAAAATTATATCCCTTACGAACCGTACAGGCGCCTTTTGGTGCATACGGTTCAACAAAAAATTGCAAAAAAAAAGAATCAATGTGCAGATTCCAATCCTCTTTCTTTTTTTATATTCGTAGAAGGCTCTTTCTGACTTCTAACGAAAGGACTTTTCTTCGATTTTAAAAAAAAGACAGGTTTTTGCTCCTTTTCGTATAATATTCTTGTATTCTTGTAATAGAAAAATAATAGAAAAGAAAAAAAAAGAAGTCACTAAACTTATCGAATTAACTTCTTATTGATATATTGTTTCATCGAGATCTAATCCAAATCACAATGTCGTTTTCTTGTTCCTGAATGGGCCCTGTTAATCTTTTTAGGTTTATGCTCTACTCCGGGTAAGGATACGCCCGATTTTTATTTGTACATATAGGACAAATGATTCCATTACCACTTCTTTTTGTTATGACTTCCCCCCTTTTTCAATTTTTATGCCTTCCGCCAAAAATTTGATGTATTCGTGCATAGTAATATTACTCGATTGATTAAGAGTTTGAGATGGCTTCTCTTTACAAAAAGAAATCGTTTATGATACAAATAGTAATCATATATCTATTTCCAATTGGGCTTTTTCTAAACGGAGCCTGGATACTTAAGTTTTTTAGTTCCACTAAGCTAACCATAAATTTTTCTAATTATAATAGTAAATTATAATAGTAATCTGAATTTCCCCAAGAATGTATCTAATTGCACTTCACGCTCCAAATTTTTGATGATTCAATTAATCTTTCTTGGGCGAAACAGAGGATATCTCGATCGGGGAAGAGAACGGGGAAATACCGTATGACCCAATATATCTGACAAGTCGCACTATACGTCAACCCAGGATGCATCTT